ATCGCTAAGAATGCCAATAAGTATATTAATTAATTAATAGCTAAGATGACAATCCCTATGCAGTAGAATTTATCTTATGTGAGCCTGCTTAGCTCAGAGGTTAGAGCATCACATTTGTAATGCGATGGTCATCGGTTCGATTCCGATAGCCGGCTTTTCTCTATTTATTTTCTTCTAGTTTTTACATGATTGAGAATGCCCTTTTGAAACCCGAAATAAAAGAATATAAAGAATATTGTGAAAAATATATTTTTTATCTTATAGGAACTTCCAACCATGCCATGAAAAGAATCCTTTTTATCTATATAGAATCTTTATATAGAATATATATAGAATAGAAAGGTCTGGATATTTATTCATCTAATTATTCTTTAGAGTATTTAGAGTACAAGTACACTACTTCCGTAAACTTCGCTTCATTTATTATTTAGTTCAGTTTTAGTTTAGGTTTATTCTGTAAAATAAAATTTCATCAATAAGAATTCAATATAAATAAGAATAAGGAGCCTGTATGTCGCGTTACCGGGGACCTCGTTTCAAAAAAATACGCCGCCTGGGAGCTTTACCGGGACTAACTAATAAAAGGCCTAGAGCCGGAAGTGATCTTAGAAACCAATCACGTTCCGGTAAAAAATCTCAATATCGTATTCGTCTAGAAGAAAAACAAAAGTTGCGTTTTCATTATGGTCTTACAGAACGACAATTACTTAACTACGTTCGTATCGCTGGTAAAGCCAAGGGGTCAACAGGTCAGGTTTTACTCCAATTACTTGAAATGCGCTTGGATAACATCCTTTTTCGATTGGGTATGGCTCCGACTATTCCTGGAGCCCGTCAATTAGTTAACCATAGACATATTTTAGTCAATGGTCGTATAGTAGATATACCAAGTTATCGCTGCAAACCCCGAGATATTATTATGGCGAGGGATGAACAAAATTCTAAAGTTCTGATTCAAAATTCTTTCGATTCATCCTCTCAGGACGAAATGCCAAAACATTTGACTCTTCAACCATTCCAATATAAAGGATTAGTCAATCAAATAATAGATAGTAAATGGGTCGGTTTGAAAATAAATGAATTGCTAGTCGTAGAATATTATTCGCGCCAGACCTAAACCTAACGAAAATAAAAAAAAATCACAAGGGTTCGGACAATTTTGATCCCTTTCGTCGAAGTAAATTAACCTAAGGTTAAGATAAATAAGGGTTTGATCCGGATTTTTCTCCCATTTAGGTATCATAGAACGAGAGGTAGGTTTTCATTCCTTGTCTACTCTTTTCCTTTCAGTATTTTCCATGCCACAGCAATTAGGAATAAAAATTATATATCAAAGAAAGGTCTAACTGTTGTGTTGGAATATAATTTTATATAGTGCTAGTTTACTCTTTTGGTTAGTAAGATCAGTGAATTAGATGAAGGTACGGAAAGAGAGGGATTCGAACCCTCGGTAAACAAAAGCCTACATAGCAGTTCCAATGCTACGCCTTCAACCACTCGGCCATCTCTCCTACATAATGATTATGACCCAAAAACCGAGTGAATAGCGAGCCGGTACTAGTAGATTTTTGGATAGGAACGACCAATCAATTCTAATTCTAACTAGAAAAGATAAATTTTCATCAAATCAAAGTCAAAGAAATATCTTTCTTTTGAGGTTATGCGGATAAATAGAAAATAAAAAACTGTTAAAAAGATTCTATTCATGTTTGCAAAACCAAATAAGCCTTCGCCTCTTTTTCTGTTATTTTATAACGGTACCGGAGGCAATCACTAAATTATAACGAATCAGCTGATTCATAGGTCTATTTTTGCACTTCGGTTAATGGATTTCTTTAGATCATGATTCTATTTAGACTATGATTCCATATCTTAATAATTCTCAAATTCCTTTCCAGTCCAGTTTTATAGTTCTCTCTCAACAACAAACCCTACCCTGCAGATCTATTACAAATATTCAGAAAAATTATATATTATAGTTGATTGTATAGTGTATAACTCCTATGTATACAAAATAAAACAGGCGGGTTTTTTCATCGTAGAATGGTTATTCGATCCTTTTTTTCTTCTTTGGATTGGATGAGAATTCAATAAAAAATTTTTCGTTATTATAATCTGTAACTTAAATGAAATTGAATACTTTCTTTTGTTGGTATATTACTCCATTTACATTAGGATAAAATCGAAGCGTACTCCAAGATTTATTTCTTTGTTTTTTTTTTTATTCCTGTCAAAAAAGAACAATTTGAATAAATATAAATACGGGTCCCATATCTTTTTTCTTAATGAATCCGTTTTTATGTTATTTCGTACTGTACAATTCTTTTCTTTGTGGGATCGGTTTACCACGAGAGGTAATGAGAATAATTATAGAATGGATTGCTACCTATGCCTAGATCGCGGATAAATGGAAATTTTATTGATAAGACCTTTTCAATTATAGCCAATATATTATTACGAATAATTCCGACAACTTCAGGAGAAAAAGAGGCATTTACCT